GGGCGCCATATTCTAGGAGCCCAAACTATGTGATTGAATAATTCCTCCTCCATCTGTTGCGGGTCGAGGACTCCTTCCCCTTCTTCAAACTCCGATTCGTATTTTTGATAGATAAATCTCTTAATATCTAAGGGATTCCTTGGTTTGGGCCGAAGAAGCAATGTCACTCGATCATTATCAAACTGACTGGAATCTTTTTCTGTTCCTTCTACTTCCTCTTCTGTTCCTTCTACTTCCTCTTCTGTCCCTTCTACTTCATCTTCTGTCCCTTCTACTTCATCTTCTGTCCCTTCTACTTCATCTTTTTCTGTCCCTTCTACTTCATCTTTTTCTGTTCCTTCTACTTCATCTTTTTCTGTTCCTTCTACTTCCTCTTCTGTCCCTTCTACTTCATCTTCTGTCCCTTCTACTTCATCTTTTTCTGTCCCTTCTACTTCATCTTTTTCTGTTCCTTCTACTTCCTCTTCTGTCCCTTCTACTTCATCTTCTGTCCCTTCTACTTCATCTTTTTCTGTCCCTTCTACTTCATCATTATCAAACTGACTGGAATCTTTTTCTGTCGGCGAGGATCCCACCAGAGCGCCTTCTAACTCTAATAGACCATGAACTAGATCAGATAGGCCATGAACTAGATCAGAATCGTTCTCAACGAGTCCATAAGAAGTGATCCTATTTTTTTCATCGGGTCCGGGGGGAGACAAAAGGTCTTGAGCGATCGATCCGGCAGAACAACTCAAAAGATAAAGAAGTATCGTTAATTTCTTCATGCTCGTTCCAAGTTCGAAGTACCATTTGTACAAATCAGAATCCCCTTCGTCACATGAGTTCTTCTTGATATAGATAGATATAGGATCTATGGGGCAATTCCTTAGAAGTACATTTTGTGCAACAGCCCTTCCTATCTGATAGAAAAGGATCCCATGCTCCTGAACCGGTCTTACGTCGGCTCGCAAATCCCAAGTTTTTCTATGAAGAGCAGATCTAATTGTAGTAGTGTCTATAATTGATTTCTTCTGTGTAATACTAATCGATAGGGCCTCATTGGTAAGTGCTACAAGATCTGGTACACTGGGACCCAAGGTTGTGGACCCGAATCCATTAGTATGGAACATTTTCTTTTCCAAGTGAAATCCCCTAGTATATGAAAGGGTGAAAAGGCACTTTCGTTGTTGTGGAATAAGAAGCCTTCGTATCTTAATGCATGTATTTAATTTATTCGGAGCTATTAGAGCGGGATCCACTTTTTGGGGAATATGAGTCGAAGCAATAACAAGAATATCATTTTTAGTGGAACATCTTTCACAATCCCTGGAGAGATGGTTCACTAATAGACCGAGGGATAAGTAATTCGACTCATTCGAATCCAGATCATGAATGTTTGGAATCCATATTATGCAAGGAGACATTGCTTTTGCTAATTCGAATTGAAGGGTGATATAAAATTCGTCTATTTCCTCGTCCAGCATCTGATACACAAGTGGCACATTCGTCGTAGTTAGCAACTCCGTCATCTCGCTATCAACAAAATCGTCCATATCACCAGGCTCATAATCGTCCATATCACCAGGCTCATAATCGTCACTGTCACTATCCTCAAAATCGTCACTGTCATCGTAAAAAAAATCAAAAAAACTGCCCTCGTAATCGTCCGCCTCGTCACCATACTCATCAAAAAAGCCACTCTCGTCAATATCAAAACCGTTAGGCGTCTTGTTATCCAGGAACTTGTTCAGAACTACTGTAATGAAAGGAACATAGGAGTTTGTCGCTAGGTATTTGACCAAATAGGATCGTCCAGTTCCTATAGAACCTATCACTAAAATACCCCTAGAGGGGGATAGGGCTAAGCGGAGCGAAAAGGGTTTTCCATGAGATGCTAAATGAAAACTATTAGCCCCGCACGAGGTTTGTGAATAAGTGATTGTCTGATAATGAGCAAGGAATATCCGTCTTTCTGCTAAACAGGATGTATTGCACTCATAATTCATTAGATCCTTTTTATGAATGTCAACTAAGTGTCGTAAGTAAATTGCTCCCGGTTGTTCAATCATTTGATAACCAGAGTCATTCTTTGATAAATGATCACTATGAGTCAAACTCAATAGAATTTGATCAATCCTTTTTTCTCTCGTTAAGGTGGAAAACGGAACCAAGAATTCTCTTTCTTTATCCTCAATCGCATCACAGTTCGCGATCCAGGATTCTATTTTATCGTCAATCAAACAACAATGACCGTTCACATTTTCTATTATTTGATCATAACGATAACGTTGACCAGAACAGAGAGAAGAGAAATCCCCTAGCTCTGTTATCAATGAATGGAGCTCTTTACTTGTATGACTTAGATGTCTCGTATTTTTCAAAAAAGCGATTCGATTGATGGGATTTGGTGTGATACTGATGAGATCGAAGAGATGGATAAGAAAAGATTTGCGTCCACCCCATAGCATCTTGCCGCCAGAGGCAGACACCCATAGTTCTTCTAGATAATCTACTAATTTTTCCAGAGCAACTAGAAAGAGCTTCTTTAAAGAATGATGTTCAGGGTACCTATCCAGAAGTTTTCGCAACTCCACGATGTATGATGGAATCATCAAAGATTGGGCCCTTGCGAAATCTCTCTGTAACTCACTATAGGCTCGGGAAAAAAAGATAAGGTGTGAAAAAAGGAGATATCCAGCAACAAGAAGAAGGAAAAGGATTGAATAGAGGAACTCCCGAACATTTGGCCATCTCAGATCTGTCGATATCGATGGTGACTCATTATTTCGATGAATCATTTCTTCATACAGAAGAAGCTTATGGAAACACTTACTCGAAATCTCACTTATCCGATTCCATTGTGAAAGACACAATTTTTTCTGAAGAATTCGCCATGATGTTCCGCATGGATCAGATATAGCATGACAAATGGACACAAATTTAGGACTGCTCCTTAGTATCGGCAATAGGTATGATGACCAAGTATCTAAAAACATCAACTTTAGCAAATTGTACCCTGTCGAGGTAAGGATAAATGGCATATATGTTTTGAATAGATTCCAGTTTGAGAGAATTGAAGAAACCCTATCTCCTTGCAAGGCTCTATCCATCTGCACTTTCTCAACCCATTTCTTTAGATAAAGACTCTGTTTTTTCTTTTTCCTCTTTTCGGATGATAAACATTTCTCAGAATGAATCAAACCCATGTTTGAATTGAAATTGAGATACTGATACAAGTTCTTCCCTTCTGAATCAGATAGATTCATATCTGAAAGAGGTTGACAATAAGTTCTTTCAAAATTGACTATCTGTCCCTCTGTTAGAGGTGTTCCAGAAATGTCTGCGATCGAGTAAATAGCTCTACGAACTAATGGATCAGATCGCATTGCAAGGTGGAAATATTTGTAAAAGTTATACCTTTCATCACCACTTTGTGGAAAATCCTTAGGTATGAATATGTTAGATACCTGTGACTCGATTGGTGAAATAGTATCTCTCTCCAAAAAAGCATGTTTTTTTTTGCCGCCGCACAAAGAAAATTTTGTGTTGCGAATGAACAAGATATTGAGGAATTGTCCATACGTAAAATCAAAATTCTTGATACGGGCCCTTTCCACATAAAAGGGGAATCTTTTGTTACAAAAGAAGCCGAAGTCATGTGGATTCTTCAAGAATCGAAGTCGATTTGCTTTATAAAAAGAAGATATCAATGAACTTCTATGAAATGGTTTCACGGGATTCAACCAATTGTCTTGATCGTGGGATATCATTGAGAAATAGGAATCCAAAGATTTCCTGCTATTATTTCTAGTATGGAATGAGTCAATCATCCCCTCTGGTTTCTTATTGAACAATAATTTAGATTTTTGGGAAGTCTCATGATCATCCAATAATAATGGTTTCCATTTTTTCAAATAAACGAGTTGAAGACCTATTGATTCTAAGAACTGATTGCAGAGTTGATCATTCGGACCTTTCAATTCAGAGACGCGGATCTCGGACCTATGAATGGGGGGGGTATTCCCGAAACTCACAAAGAAAAAAGGAAGTGAGTTAGACAAAAAAAGAAGTAACTTGGAGAAAACGAAAGGAAGGAACTTATACAAATCTTTTTTGTCGATAACCTCAGACCGATCACTCGAATATTGGTTAATACGTGATCGATATCGATCAATACGTAATCGATATCGATCGAAGACCACTTGAAAACGGCTCTTCTGCTCAGAAACGAAATGTTCCAAATGTTCCTGGAAATTCTTGCTCCCATTGGACCATTTGTATCTATATGCATTAGGGTCCCGATTCACGGATCTCTCGGTTCGAGAAATCAAAATAAGAGGATCGGACCATTTCTTTTGACTCTTTTTCAAATTCGATAAATGTTGGTTGATCGTATATTTCATAAAAGTTCTATGATTCAGAGTATCATTTCCTATTTGATCCCTTTGAATTCCATATTCGAAGTTGCGATCGGATCGATTCATTAAAAAGAATCGATTCAATACATTTCTTATGTACCCATGGGTGCTATATTGGATTTGAATCAGATTTCGGATCCATCTATATTGATTGACTGCCTCCACTATGTTGTTGCTAGCAAATACCACTATTTTTGGTTTTGGATCTTCCAAATCATTCCCGCAGGAGATCTGGACCCACCTTTTTCTGATCCTTCGATAAAAGGATTCATTCTCTTCGTAAAAAACAGGAGGTAGAACCAATAAAGATTTCTTTTTCGATTCATCCCTGGAGTTGAATACCTCAGCCAAGAATTGTTTTTGATCCAATACGGAAGAATCAATAGAAAAGGCAAATCCCTTATGATACACCAGATCCGGCTCGGTTATTGATAGAGTGAATAGATCTGCCATTTCTTGAAATCTCTCTTCTGAATCCAGTTCATCCTTCGGAACCATATCACATCCCGGATCTGATGAAATAGGATGAATTGAGACGGTCTTTTGTAAATACGTAATTGTCTTGAATAGATTAACTATTTCTTTATTTTCCGATCGCCG